ACAACAAGATGTTCCATTTTTACATAGAAATGTGTTCGATCAATAAAGTCTTCAAAAGATGTTGATAGTAAATAAGAAGAATGCTTACGTATAAAACAAAATACTAATTCATATTCAGATAAATAAGAATTATATAGTAAACGAAAAAATCTTTGATTCTCTTTTGAAAAGATAGAAATGGATTTTTTTCGAGTAATAAAAGTATTCCAATTATGGTATTCATATATATAAAATCGCAATAAATGTAAAGCGGGAACATCTTGTATCCAGGATTGTAGAATTTGAACTAAGATTTCTATATGGATGGGATAAGGTATTAGTATATCTGACACATAATTTAAATGTGAAAATTTGTCCTCCAAAAAAGGAAATGTTGAATGAATAGATTGTAAATTATGAGATTTGGGTATTTCCTTTTTTAAAGGTGGCAACGAGAAAGGAATTTCTACAATAACTGTAAAACTCCCCAAAATCATTTGAGAAAAAAAAGAATTGTTGTATCCAACAAATCCATTTTGGTTAGAATCATTAAACGAATTTATTAAATAATTCTGTTGATACATTCGAGTAATTAAACGTTTTGCAAGTAGTAAACTGGATTTATTGTCAGAAACTAAAATTTCCACGGATTCGTAAAAAAAGGATCCATTTAAACTATAATCATGAGCAAGTGCATAGATATACTCTTGAAATAGAAGCGGATATAGGAAGTGTTGTTTCCGATATCTTTCTTTTTCTAAATATCTTTTAAATTCTTCCATTTTAAATCATACTTGAACCAGAACCAGAAGTACTTCTTGAGTTATTAAATGATACATAGTGCGATATGGTCAGAACAAGCAAGGTATATATATAGAGTCCTATGCATAATGATATAAAAATAGATACCACGGAAACAAATAGTCGAGTCAACGGATCTTTTTCTCTTTTTCCATACAAGGGGTTTATATTTGTTAACATTATAAAAGAGAAGGTTAAAAATCCTTTATTTTTGCAACCCGATCGCTCTTTTGACTTGGGAATGCATTCTATTTATCAATATACTGTTTCTTTTACACATCTATCTCCACTCTAGAAAAGAAAAAATAGTTAGGATTCAAAAAACAGATAATTCACTCAAAAGGGAATCCTTTACCGAATCAGGCACTAATTCATTTTTAACATCTAATTAGGTCGGGTAATCATTCAAATTAAGAATATAAGCTCATTGCTTTTTGTTTCCCTTAAATTTGAGCTTAGTACTCTATCCATTTATTCGCTCGACCTAATAGTAAATGCGAATTTTTTACCTTTCCTAAAATCAAAACAAAAATTTGTACCGATTCAGCAAGAATTACCTATTCTAAAAAATTCTACATTAAAAATTAAAACGACATGCTATTTTTTCCATTCATTACCTTTCAGGATCAGTCGTGGTCTTATAGACTCAACCAAAAGTCTAGACGAATTCGTTGCTTCATCCAAATGTGTAAAAGATCGTAGCCGCACTTAAAAGCCGAGTACTCTACCGTTGAGTTAGCAACCCGAATAACTATATATAATATATAATTAGTTATAATATACAATTAGATATGATAAAAAAAACAAAAAATTTACGATCAATTCCATTAGAAACACAAAAAAAAGAGAATCACATTAAAATACAAAAAAAATTTCAAATACAAATAAATGGAGATGCCAAAATCGATAAAAGATCCCATCCCTATTTAAAAATTTTGCTCTTCTCATTAAGAAAAAACTTTCCCTATGATAGTGAATAGAACAAACCCATCCCCTGAATAAAGTAAAAAATCACTCGATATGGGACAGAAATAGATCATCCATAGATCAATTTATCCACGATCGAATTATATTTGTTCAATACATCATTGTCAATATGAATTGAATCTTGAGAAAAAAAAAATAAAAAAATTCACTAAGGAGAAAAGTTTGTATTGGATTGGCACAATAGAAAAGAAATAAGAAATGTGAATAAAAAAACAAAGAAAACTAAAAAAAGTAGAAGTTTCTATTCATAGATACAATAAATAGGATTAACCTATTGTTTGTGAATAAATTCCTACGAATAAAAGTATGAATAGATAAAAAAGGACAAATGCTAAGGATAAAATTATATAAATATAGATACTAGCTGTCCTAGTTTTTTATTTTTTTTTTTTTTTACTTTAATTTTTTTTGATTAATTTGAAGTTCTTTAAAAAATTCTGCCTTCTTAAAAATATCATAAACAGTCTCTGTGGGTTGAGCCCCTTTTTCAAGAAAATATAGAATAGCAGGAACATTTAAATAAGTTTTATTCTTTATTGGATCATAAAAACCCACTTTCCGAAGATCTCTTCCTTCTCTTCGGGATCGAACATCAATTGCAACGATTCGATAGATAACTCATTGGGATAGATATAGATAAACAACGCCCCCCCAAGAACCGTATAAGAGGCTTTTTCCTCGTACGGCTCAAGAAAGAATGATTCTAATTTATGTCTCTATGTATGATATACTTTAGATATGTATAATATATGGAAATATCCCATTATAAATATATTATTCTGTTATATCATTGTATATCATGAGTCAGTATGTATTGTATATATATATTTGTATATATATATATAAATAATAGAAATTTCTATTAATAAAATAGAAATTTATTTCGAATTTAAATGCTTTTTTTTTAGAATCCTTTTTTGATAATTCAAAGAATTTCTAAATCATCTAAAGAAATAATCTAATTAATTAATAATGACAAAATAATATATAAAATTAAAACTAAAAGTTGCGTTTTTCTTCTTGCTTATGTAAAAAAAAGAATACCCTTCGTACTCATAACTCAAGTTGTATAATTAAAAAAGAATTGCAAAGAAAATTCTTAGATATTTATTGAGTCGTCTCTAACTTTTTTTGTTTGTCCCATTTCAAATCCCTTTTTAGCCTTCATTCTGATCTAATTGTTGAGATAAAAAAAAAAAAAAAGGTTTACCTGTTCCAGAACTTTTTATCTTTACTTTGTTGAATCCTTAGGTTTAGACATTACTTCGGTGATCCTTACCTATTCCCAAAAAGGCAGCAACATACCCTTTTGTTTTTTTCTTTTTATAGAAAGATTCGACGAACGAGACTTCCCTTGTGATACACTTTTGATCGAAAAATTTTTATAACTCCAGCTTCAAACAAATTTTACTTTTTTTTATTTCAAACTAGTTCTAATTTGCATTTTTCGATTCATATATGTAAAATAGATTTACAAAGTAGTTCCAACTTATTGATTGGCACTAACCTTAGATTCTTCCTCCGGATAAAAAACCATAAAGACTTTCTGCTTGAGCTCCATCATGTACTATTGACAACCCAAGATAAGTTAGGATCTTCGGAAATAGAACAAATTATGTCAAGCCAAGAGCATTTTCATTCCTATGGAAAATGATGGATGTAAGAATCCACATTGGATGATGTCCTTCAAGTCGCACGTTGCTTTCTACCACATCGTTTCAAACGAAGTTTTACCATAACATTAACATTCCTCTAATTTCGAACCTGTCTGGAATTGATTCACTATAGAATCATGAATAGTCATTGGCTCAATTGGTACATAATAGTCCATACTTTTTATCTTTATTCTTTATATGAAATAGAAAAAGTCTTCTGTAAAGTAAGATTAAATAAAGCCATTATCATTATCATATGAAAAATAAAATACTAATTTGGGGAATATGATCTTGAAATTCTATTTCATTAAAGTGAATAGAATAAAGAAAGAAAATTCTTATACCTAAAATCCATATGAATTTAAGATTATTCATTTGAACCAGATACAAAATAAAAAATTAGGAAAAAAAAAAGACATCTATTACACATTATTTTTTTTGTTAATAAGATACATATAGAACTAAATATTGTAGAAATAAATATTGAAAGTACCATATTCCCTTAATTTGCTGAATGAATACAAGTTCTATTCAGATCTTAAATCCTAGTTAAATCTAATCAAATTAGAACAAAAGATTGCTTTTTTTTTTATTTGCTTTTACTTTAATGTTGGATACAATTGTTATTGAATACAATTTGATCCAATCTTTCAATTGCATTAAAATGGATCTGGGACGGAAGGATTCGAACCTCCGAATAACAGGATCAAAACCGGTTGCCTTACCACTTGGCCACGCCCCATTTCGATTTCTATTCACTAATAAATACTACTATTATTTTAATAAAAAAGGTCTATTCGTCAATTAAAGACTAAATCTAGTTGCATAAAAAAAAAAGGAAATAAAAAAACATTTCATTTTCTTAATTTGTTTTTTTTATTATGTTAAACTATTTAATTAAACTAGTTAAAATATTAATAAAACTAGAAAATAATAAATTTAATTAAAATAAAAAAAATCATTCATATTATTCATATTTAATAGGAAATCCAAAGATTAATCAAAAATTAAATATTATACATATAAATATATTTATATATATCTAAGAAATTTAAATTATTTAATAAATAGAATGTAAACACGCATATATATGTATAAATTAAAATTAGCTAATTAATCCTTTAATTGTTATTGATTAGTTATTCTTTGTTGCTAAAACAAAAATTAGATAAATGTAGGTGTAAAAAAATTCATTGATCATTATATAGAATTCAATTAAGATATTGTATGAAAGTATAATTCCTTCTATTCTCGTTTGAAAACGTAATAATTTTTGATTTTTTGGAGTTCGAAGAAAAAGAAGGATTTTTGGACCTACCTTCTTTCTTCATTTTATCCTTATATCAATAACTTAATAAAAAATTTATCTGCAAAAACTATTTGTTATGTTTAATATCTTTAGTTTAATTTGTATCTGTCTTAATTCCGCCCCTCTTTCGAGTAGTTTTTTCTTTGCCAAATTGCCAGAGGCTTATGCCCTTTTCAACCCAATCGTAGACATTATGCCCGTCATACCTCTATTTTTTTTTCTCTTAGCGTTTGTTTGGCAAGCTGCTGTAAGTTTTCGATGAAATTATG